ATTATATTATATTTATTTTATATATATAATAATAATATATTTTAAGATAATAAGATTAGTATTAAGATAATAAGAAATTGCAATAAAACAAAAACATAGAAAATCAAATAGGAGGTATTTATGGTTTTCAAATATGTAGATGTAGACATACTAGCTAATCTAGTATCCTTGGGCATGAAGATAATCAATTCGGTGGTTGGAGTCGGACTTTATTATGGATTTCTGAACACATTATCTATAGGGCCATCTTATATCTTTCTTCTCCGGGCTTGGGTTATGGAAGAAGAAACGGAAGAACAGGTATCAGCAACAACGGGTTTTATTCTAGGCCAGCTTATCATGTTCATATCGATCTATTATGCGCCTCTTCATCTAGCATTGAACAGACCCCATACAATAACTGTCTTAGTTCTACCGTATCTTTTGTTTCATTTCTTCCGGAACAATCACAAAGACTTTGTTGATTATAGATATAGATTTACTACCAGAAATTCTTATGAATCTACTACTAGAAATTCAATGCGTAATCTCAGCATTCAGTGTGTATTCTTGAATAATCTCATTTTTCAATTATTTAATAATTTTATTTTACCGAGTTCATCGTTATCCAGATTAGTCAACATCTATATGTTTCGATGCAACAACAAGATCTTATTTGTAATAAGTAGTTTTGTTGGTTGGTTTATTGGTCACATTTTATTCCTGAAATGGGTTGGGTTGGTATTATTCTGGATACGGAAAACTCTTAGATCTAATAAGAAGTATAGGTACCTTTTGGTAGAATGGAGAAATTCTACGGACCGAATCTTTAAGATTCTCTTATTTATCACCTCTATCTATTATTTAGCAAGAGTGTCGTTTCCTATTTTCGGTCCGAAACTCAGAGAAAAAGCAAAGATAAGCGAAGAATTAGAATTCGAAGACGATCAAGATGAACTACTTGTAGAAAATTCTTATTTTGATGAAAATCAAGAAAATTTTCAGTTAGAAATAAAAAAATATAATAATGATAAAAAACCCTTCTGGTTTCAAAAACCTCTTGTAACTCTTCTTTTCGACTATAAACTATGGAATCGTCCATTACGCTATATAAAAAATGATAGATTTGACAACTCCGTAAAAGATGAAATGTCACAATATTTTTTTTATACATGCCAAAGTGATGGAAAACAACGAATATCTTTTACATACCCGCCCAGTTTATCAACATTTTTTGAAATGATCCAACAGAAGATGCCTTTGTGCACGACAGAAAAGTTATCTCCAGAAGAGTTATATAATAATTGGGTTTATACCAATAAACAAAAACGAGACAATCTGAGCAATGAGTTTATCAATCGAATTGAAGCCCTAGACAGGGGTTCTCTTGCTATGGATGTACTCGAAAAAAGAACTAGATTGTGCAATGATAAGACTAAACAAAAATACTTGCCTAAAATGTACGATCCTCTTTTGAAGGGATCCCGTCGTGGAATAATCAAAAAGTTGGATTTACGTTCAAGCATGAATGATGATTTTCTAACTTCCATAAAAGATTCCAAAGAAACTCTTTGGATAAATAAACTTCACGATATCTTTCCTACGGATTACGGAGAATTTGAAGAAACAATAGATACATTAAGTGATTTGGACGGGAAATCGGCTGCTAATTTTAAAGGGCTTTATTTATTTTCAGAAAACAGAAGACTTGATTCAAAAAAAAAATCGAAATATTTATACGATGCAATTAGAACAAATTCCATAACAAAAGCATCGATTGGAAAAAAAAAAAATGAAATAAAAAAAAAAGTCCCTCGATGGTTATACAAATTGATTGATAATATCGCAGCTTACGAGGCAGGCGCAATGCGGGGCCTTCTTAATAAAACAGGAGTACGTATATTCCCTTTTGGTGCGGAAGAGCATGCCGAGCTTTTTAATCGAGGAGAAGGAATTATGATTATACGTTTTGATGACATAGCAAATTTTCGTCGAAATCTAATCAAAGGATCCATGCGTGCTCAAAGGCGTAAAACAGTTCCTTCTTGGTCAGTGCTTCAACCAGATGCGGAATCCCCGCTTTTTTTCGACAAAATATACCATTTTTTTTATTTGGATGTTTCCCAAATTTCCAGAATATTCAATATATTGTTTAGTGATTGGGTGGGGAAGGAGGTCGAAATTACAGATGAGGAGAAGGCGAAAGTAAAAGAAGAGTATGAAGAAAAAAGGGAGATTGAACGTAAACGCATCGAAGTTGCTTGGGAAAATCAATCATATGGTTTCATAATAAGGGGTTCCCTATTAATAATTCAATCAATTATTAGAAAATATATACTATGCCCGTCGTTGATAATAGCCAAAAATATAGTACGGATACTATTATCCGAATCACCCGAGTGGTCCGAGGATTGGGAAGATTGGAGGAGGGAAAGACATATTTTCTGCACCCTTGACGGTAGTGTTGAATTACCAGAATTGCCTCTGTATTGGTTCATCGAAGGTATACAGCTAAAGATCATATGTCCTTTCCATCTGAAATCGCGGCACAGATCTAAGAAAAAGAAAAAGGATTCCTCTTGTTTTTTAACAGTTTTTGGAATGGAAACTGAATTCCCCTTTTATTATCCCCGAAAACAAGCTCCCCTTTTGAAACCCATTTTGAAACTGTTTCGAAAAAAACTTCCAAAAGTAAAAAAAAAAAAACCTATATGGGTTCTAAAAATAGTTCAATTTATAAAAAAAAGAATGCAAGAGCTTGAAAAAGTAAGTCCAATTCCATTATTTGGATTGAGGGAAGTAGAAGTAGATGAATCGAATTTAAATAGAAATAAACAAAAATTGATAATAAGTAATCAAAAAAATAATCAGACGGTTTCTGAATCGTCCATTCTAATTAGATCGATGGATTCGAAAAACGATTCGCTGGCAGAAAAAAGGATGAAGGATCTGGCTGATAGGACAAGTACAATTAGAAATAAAATTGACAAAATAAAAAAAGACAAGAAAAACCTACTTATAACTGTGGGTATAAACATCGGCCCTAACCAAACAAGTTGGGATGATAAAAGATTCGAATCGCCAAAAAAGGTTTGGCAGATATTAAAAAGAAGAGGGGCTCGACTAATACGTAAATCTCGCTATTGTTTTATGAAATTTTTTATTGAAAGGATATACAGAGATATCTTTTTACGTATCGTTATTTTACGTATCATTAATATTACCAGAAGCACCAGCATCAATGTACAAATTTTACTTAAATTAACACAACAAATTGCTGATAAATATAAATACAGTTACAATGATGAAACAAATAAAAAGAAAATTTTTATGAATTCACATATTTTTTGTGATCGCTCTTCTTTGTCACAGGCATATGTATTTTACAAATTATCACAAACCCAAGCTATCAACTTGCATCACTTGAAATCCATATTTCAATATGACGGAACAACTCCCTTTATTAAGTATAGAATAAAAGATTTATTCGTAAAAAAGGAAATATTTCATTCCGAATCAAGGCATAAGAAACTTCACAATTTTGGAATAAATGAATGGAAAAGCTGGTTAATGGGGAATGATCACTATCAATACAATTTACCTCAGCCTATATGGTCTGGATTATTAGCGCAAAAATGGCGAAATAGAATTAATCAAAGTTTGATGGTTCAAAAGAAAAACTCGACAAATTTGGATTCATCTGAAAAAGACCGATTAATTCATTACGAGAAACAAAACAATTATGCAGTAAATTCATTACCAAGTCAAAAAGAAAAATTTTTTAAAAACTACAAATATGATCTTTTAGCAAACCAATATCTTAATTATGACTATAAGAAAGGCTCATCCATTTATAAGTCGCGGTTCCAAGAAAACAAGCCCGGGGGGATTCCCCATAATTACAAGACATATAATCCTGAATTATTTTATTACACAGGAGAGCTAGATCTTAGTAATTATATAAGTGATATGGACCAAAATCCGGATAGAAAATATTTTGATTGGAGAATAATAAATTTTTGTCTTAGAAAAAAGAGCGACATTGAGAAATGGACAAATATGGATAGTGGGGCCAGCGCCACCATTACAAAAAATACCAAGACTCGGACTAATTATTATCAAATAATTGATAAAACGAAAAAAATGGATAAGAAAGATCTTTTGAATATGAATCTCGCGATTCATAAACAAATCAACCCACTTGTTAACTGGATGGGAATGAACGAAGAAGAAATAGAAATAGAAATACTAAATTGGCCGAGATCGAATCCGGAACTTTGGTTTTTCCCAGAATTTGTCTTACTTTATAAAACATATCATATTCAACCGTGGATCATACCGATCAACTCGCTTTTTTTACAAAAAAATATAAATGAAAATGATATAAATGAAACCATTAGTGAAAATAACAAAATCCAAATCAACGAAAAGCAAAAATATGTTCAAAAAGATTCTCGGGAATCGGGTATGCAAAAAATTCTAAAGCAAACTAAAATGACTGCCGGCCTGTCAGAGCTAGAGCTCTTCCTTCTAAAATTTGATTATTATCAATTGAGACGGGAAAATAATGTTGAAAAAAAACTAAACAACAACATCAATGCATATGTTTCACTCCTTAAACTTAAGTTTAGAGGGAAGAATACAACGAAAGCGATTCTATCTCTTATTCAAAGAAACGAACTAAGCCCAGATGTAATGATGAATCCAAAAGCTACAAGTATTTCAAAGTTGCTAAACAGGGGGCTCTTGATTATTGAACCAACTCGACTATCCATAAAATGGGATGGACAATTTATCATGTACCAAACCCTAGCTATTTCACGGGTGCATAAGAGGAGGTACCAAACTAGTGGAAGATCCCAACACAAAAAAAATCTTGATAAGAGGATTCGTAATAAATTCACTGCACGATTGTTTGGGAATAGAGATAAAAATCATTATGATTTTATTGTTCCTGAAAATATTTTATCTCCTAGACGTCGTAGAGAATTGCGAATTCTAATTTGTTTAAATCCGAGAAATGCCAATGTTGGGGATAGAGACCCAGTAGGGACTAATGCAAAGAGCTGTGATCCATTTTTTTATGGGGATAAGCATCTTGATGTAGATACAAATCAATTTATTAAGTTCAAACTGTTTCTTTGGCCCAATTATCGATTAGAGGATTTAGCTTGTATGAATCGCTATTGGTTTGATACCACTAATGGTAGTCGTTTCAGTATGACAAGGATACGTATGTATCCACGATTGAGAATTAGTTGATGGTCCATTTCTACGAAGCGAGTGACATCTCGGGTATATAAGAAAGACAAACAAATATAAGTATGCCTTGTGTTATATTACATTCTGGTACATGATACTGAGTCAATAACCTTATCTTAGCAATTATATCGAGTAATAGTAACGAATAGTCATAATCGTCTTATCTTAGGTCCAAATTTGTCTTTTTATGGGTTAGCAATGTATCGCCCTTTTGTATCCATATCCGAATGCAATGGAAAATTGGATTGATTATTGATTCATTTTTTTTTTTTGATAAGCCTATGAAGAAATTCAATTATATATGTTATGTTGTATAACAAATTAAAATGACCGGCATTACATTATTATTACTGATCAGGAAAATCTATATCTGTAAAAAATAAAGAAAAAAGGAAGAAGAATTTTTTTTATGGTAAAAAATTTATCCATTTCATCTATTTCGCAAGAAGAAAAAGAAGAAAATAGGGGGTCCGTTGAATTTCAAGTAGTGAGTTTCACCAACAAGATACGTAGACTTACTTCCCATTTGGAATTGCACAGAAAAGACTATTTATCTCAGAGAGGTCTACAGAAAATTCTGGGAAAACGCCAACGGCTGCTGACTTATTTGTCAAAAAAAAATGGAGTACATTATAAAGAATTAATTAGTCAATTGGATATTCGGGAGCCAAAAACTCGTTAAGTTCATTTTCAAATTCGTTTTTTTTATTATTTTATTTCTATTATACTTTACTTTGAATTATATTTTGAATTTTGATGAATTTCATTTCGTTTTCAACAATTCATGGAATAATGAATCGGGAAAAATTTTATGACTGTACCAACTACACGAAAAGACCTCATGATAGTCAATATGGGTCCTCACCACCCATCAATGCATGGTGTTCTTCGACTCATTGTTACTCTAGATGGGGAAGATGTTATTGACTGCGAACCCATATTGGGGTATTTACACAGAGGAATGGAAAAAATTGCCGAAAATCGAACAATTATACAATATCTTCCTTATGTAACACGCTGGGATTATTTAGCTACTATGTTTACAGAGGCAATAACGGTAAATGGACCCGAACAGTTGGGAAATATTCAAGTACCAAAAAGAGCGAGCTATATTAGAGTAATTATGCTAGAACTGAGTCGTATAGCCTCTCATTTGTTATGGCTCGGTCCTTTTATGGCAGATATCGGCGCGCAGACTCCTTTCTTCTATATTTTACGAGAGAGGGAATTCATCTATGACCTGTTCGAATCTGCCACAGGTATGCGAATGATGCATAATTATTTCCGTATCGGAGGGGTGGCTGCCGATCTACCTTATGGCTGGGTAGATAAATGTTTGGATTTCTGTGATTATTTTTTAACAGGAGTTACTGAATATCAAAAGCTTATTACGCGTAATCCCATTTTTTTGGAACGAGTTGAAGGAGTGGGCATTATTGGCGGAGAGGAAGCAATAAATTGGGGTTTATCGGGACCAATGCTACGAGCTTCCGGAATTCAATGGGATCTTCGTAAAGTTGATCATTATGAGTGTTACGACGAATTTGATTGGGAAGTACAATGGCAAAAAGAAGGAGATTCGTTAGCGCGTTATTTAGTCCGAATCGGTGAAATGACGGAATCCATAAAAATGATTCAACAAGCCCTGGAAGGAATTCCAGGGGGGCCCTTTGAAAATTTAGAGGTACGGCGCTTTGAGAGAACAAAGGATTCCCAATGGAATGATTTTGATTATCGATTTATTAGTAAAAAGCCCTCGCCCACTTTTGAATTGTCTAAACAAGAACTTTATATGAGAGTGGAAGCTCCAAAGGGAGAGTTGGGAATTTTTTTGATAGGAGATCAGAGTGTTTTTCCCTGGAGATGGAAAATTCGTCCACCCGGTTTTATCAATTTGCAAATTCTCCCTCAGCTAGTTAAAAGAATGAAATTGGCTGATATTATGACAATACTAGGTAGTATAGATATTATTATGGGAGAAGTTGATCGTTGAAATGATAATTGATACGACAAGGGTACAAGCTATCAATTCTTTTTCCAGATTGGAATCCTTAAAAGAGGTTTATGGGCTCGTCTGGTTACTTGTTCCTATTTTTACTCCTGTATCGGGAATCATAATAGGGGTACTTGTAATTGTGTGGTTAGAAAGACAAATATCCGCGGGGGTACAACAACGTATTGGACCTGAATACGCGGGTCCTTTGGGAATTCTTCAAGCTCTAGCAGACGGTACAAAACTACTTTTCAAAGAAGACCTTCTCCCATCTCGAGGAGATCTTAGTTTATTCAGCCTCGGACCATCTATAGCGGTCATATCCATTTTACTAAGTTATTCAGTACTTCCTTTTGGCTATCATCTTGTTTTAGCTGATCTCAGTATAGGGGTTTTTTTATGGATTGCCATTGCCAGTATTGCTCCTATTGGGCTTCTTATGTCAGGGTATGGGTCGAATAATAAATATTCCTTTTTAGGTGGTTTACGAGCTGTTGCTCAATCGATTAGTTATGAAATACCATTAACTCCATGTGTATTATCAATATCTCTACGTGCGGTTCGTTAGGACATGTATTTGATTTTTTACCTATTTATTTTTATTTTCTTTCGTTCTAGGAAAAATTGAATAGATAGTCTCATTTTTTTGATTCATCATTCGGAGCGATGAGCTAAACCAGATAGTTTATATGAGTGAAACAAAACAGCTTTGAAATCGGCAGTAAAAAGATTGAGTCTCATTTCCTAGGTACAAGAATTAAGTCGACGTAAATCTAATACAGTAGACAACAGTAGAAAGGGTTACCCCAAGATTGGTTGATTCGTCATCATAATTTGAAGCGGGTACAAAAGATCAACTGTATGGAGTTTTACTATTTATGTATTACTATACCGGGGATTGAACAAAAATGAGTGGACGGTTAGAAATACCAAGGTACGCAAAGGATTAGTAATGGAAATAATGTAAGTAAGTTATCCAAGGGGGTATTTCTGCATAACATAAAAGGAATTCGAATGGGGCTTTAATTTGGTAGAAATGATCAAGCAGTACTTCCTCATGATCCCGATCCAGAGTATGCTCCTACCCACTGATTAAACAAATTACTATCGGGAACGAAATAATCCTTTATTAAATAAAATTTATTCTTTTTTTTTTTTTTTAGAGTACCCTTTTATGATAAATGCTGAATAGTAACGAAATAAATTAATGCAATTACCTAAAATGAAATTTAGTTTTATTCTTCCTTTTAGTTATACATATCATATTAATTTAATACATTTACATTAAAAAATAGAATCCTAAATTAGAAAGTATGAGATCAATTCAGAAGCATTTTTTGTTATTATAGCAGACAGAATTGCATTGGTCGAATTGGGGACTCGCCGATCTATCTACCCGACAAGCAAGATAAGTATAGCGAGATAATATTGAAGCAGTCCTTAGATTTATTTGTGGCCATCGAGGAGCCGTATGAAGTTTAAGTTTCATGTACGGTTTTGTAATAGCGATGGAAATAGTAATGTTATCACCGACTATGATTATCTAACAGTTCAAGTACAGTTGATATAGTTGAGGCGCAGTCAAAGTATGGTTTTTGGGGTTGGAATCTCTGGCGCCAACCTATAGGGTTTACTGTTTTTTTCATTTCTTCCCTAGCAGAGTGCGAGAGATTGCCTTTTGATTTACCAGAAGCAGAGGAAGAATTAGTAGCAGGTTATCAAACTGAATATTCCGGGATAAAATTTGGTTTATTTTACGTTGCTTCCTATCTAAATCTACTAGTTTCTTCATTATTTGTAACAGTTCTTTATTTGGGCGGCTGGAATCTCTCTATTCCGTACATATCTATTCCCGAGCTTTTCGGAATAAATGAAGTGGGTGGAGTTTTTGGAATCGCAATTGGTATCTTTATTACATTAGCTAAAGCTTATTTGTTCCTGTTCATTCCTATCACAACAAGATGGACTTTACCTAGGATGAGAATGGACCAACTATTAAATCTTGGGTGGAAATTTCTTTTACCTATTTCTTTAGGGAATCTATTATTGACAACTTCTTTCCAACTCTTTTCGCTGTAAAGGCGCAGGATATTTTAGATTCATAACTTCTCTCAAACAAGAGACAGAAACATCAAATTATTCATAGATATTAAAGATATGTTCTCCATGGTAACTGGGTTTATGAATTATGGCCAACAAACAGTGCGGGCTGCAAGGTATATCGGCCAAAGTTTTATGATTACCTTATCCCATGTGAATCGTTTACCTGTAACTATTCAATATCCTTATGAAAAATTGATCACATCAGAACGTTTTCGGGGTCGAATCCACTTTGAATTTGATAAATGCATTGCTTGTGAGGTATGTGTTCGGGTATGCCCTATAGATCTACCCGTCGTTGACTGGAAATTGGAAACTGATATTCGAAAGAAACGATTGCTTAATTACAGTATTGATTTCGGAATCTGCATATTTTGTGGTAATTGCGTTGAGTATTGTCCAACGAATTGTTTATCAATGACCGAAGAATATGAACTTTCTACTTATGATCGTCACGAGTTGAATTATAATCAAATTGCTTTAGGTCGCTTGCCAATATCAGTAATTGGAGATTACACAATTCGAACAATTAGGAATCCGACTCCAATTCAAAAAATCACGGGTAACCCGATCGATTCACGAACAATTACCAATTACTAAGATGAGGTGTTGATCGGAAATAGCGAAGCTTCTTTAAGTTTGCTTGGTCAATAACTAAAAATACTAACTCTGAAATGGTGACAATAATGATTTGTTTTGGATTGAAAATATATGCATTATATAATCCTAGTCATATGCCATATATATAAATATTAAATTAAAATATAAAATAATCAAGAAATTCAATTTAAAAACGAAATTTTCGAATAGAGAAATGGTATTCAACCATTCATTCAATTGATTTAGTGTATCTATATCAACCCATACCCGTTGGATTGAATTCAATTAGGAACGTATCAAAAAAAGGGTAACTTCTTTTTCCTGGTTTGGTCAATAAGGTTATGAACAATTTCGACTTAATTTATCTCTTAATTTTACATAGAATGGATTTACCTGGGCCAATACATGATTTTCTTTTAGTTTTTTTGGGGTTGATACTTATAGTGGGCGGTCTAGGAGTAGTATTACTCGAGAATCCTATTTTTTCTGCCTTTTCATTGGGATTGGTTCTTGTTTGTACATCCTTATTCTATATTCCATCGAACTCCCATTTTGTAGCTGCTGCACAGCTTCTTATTTATGTAGGAGCAATAAATGTATTAATTGTCTTTGCTGTGATGTTCATGAATGGTTCAGAATATTACAACGATTTCCATTTTTGGACCGTTGGAGATGGAGTCACTTCACTGGTTTGTACAAGTATTTTTGTTTCACTAATTACTACTATCTCAGATACGTCATGGTACGGTATTATTTGGACTACGAAATCAAACCAGATTATAGAGCAGGACCTGATAAATAATGGTCAACAAATTGGGATTCATTTATCAACCGATTTTTTTCTTCCATTTGAACTTATTTCGATAATTCTTTTAGTTGCCTTGATAGGTGCAATTGCAATGGCTCGTCAGTACTAAATACTTAGAAATAATAAAAAATTATAATAATTAATGGGGTTTTCTTTAAATTCTATTTATTGTTCATATAGCAAAGCAAATTTGAAAATGAAAATGCTCTTAGTTAGATCTATTATCTAGTAACAATAACCTCCTTACGTACTTTTCTTTTTAGTTTATTAAATCGGTTAAATTGTTGTTCAAATTGAAATGAATTGAGATTGATGAGGAGTTGGCCAATGATGCTCGAACATGTACTTGTTTTGAGTGCCTATTTATTATCCATCGGTATCTATGGATTGATTACAAGCCGAAATATGGTTCGAGCGCTTATGTGTCTTGAGCTTATACTAAATGCAGTTAATATAAATTTCGTAACATTTTCTGATTTATTTGATAGTCGCCAATTAAAAGGAAACGTTTTCTCAATTTTTGTGATAGCAATTGCAGCTGCTGAAGCAGCTATTGGATTAGCTATTGTTTCATCAATTCATCGTAACCGAAAATCAACTCGTATCAATCAATCGAATTTATTGAATAAATAGTAGTAAAGATATAAATAAAAATAGGGAATATCCGCAAATTCAATGAAAATTGGTATGTGGAACAATATGATGCTTTTTGATAAAACGTACTAAATCAAAGTATCTTGGCCCTCTTTCATGAGCAAATCCAGAAGAAGTAGATTGATTCTGGTAAATATAAATCATTGATTCGTCTGGTGTCTAGAATATCTAATTCATTTACTACTTTACTAGAACTAGATCGAAAATTTATGATGTTAAAAAAATTTATAGATCCAATGTCACATTCAGTAAAGATTTATGATACTTGTATAGGGTGTACTCAATGTGTGCGAGCTTGCCCCACGGATGTATTAGAAATGATACCTTGGGACGGATGTAAAGCTAAGCAAATTGCTTCTGCTCCAAGAACAGAGGACTGCGTAGGTTGTAAAAGGTGTGAATCCGCCTGTCCAACGGATTTCTTGAGTGTCCGAGTTTATTTATGGCATGAGACAACTCGTAGCATGGGTCTAGCTTATTGATACGTTCCAGAAAATTCCACTTGAATCCTTTTTTTATCTTTACCGACAAAACCCCGTACTCGAAAAATTTGAGTATTTTCTTTCGAGCACGGGGTTTTTCTGGTCAAAGTATATCCTGTCTTTACCACGAATGATTTTCCTTGGTTAACAATAATTGTTGGGTTTCCGATATTCGCGGGTACTTTTATTTTCTTTTTTCCTCATAGAGGAAATAAAGTGATTCGATGGTATACTATTTGTATATGTCTCTTAGAAATACTTCTAACGGCCTATGTATTCTGTTATCATTTCCAATTGGACGATCCATTAATCCAATTAGAACAGGATTATAAATGGATAAATTTTTTTGATTTTCACTGGAGACTGGGAATCGATGGACTCTCCATAGGACCCATTTTACTCACGGGATTCATCACTACTTTAGCTACCGTAGCGGCTTGGCCAGTTACTCGAGATTCGAGATTGTTCCATTTCCTCATGTTAGCAATGTACAGCGGTCAAATAGGATTATTTTCTTCTCGGGATCTTTTACTTTTTTTTATCCTGTGGGAGTTAGAATTAATTCCTGTCTACCTACTTTTATCCATGTGGGGAGGGAAGAAACGTTTGTACTCAGCTACAAAGTTTATTTTGTACACCGCAGGGGGTTCCATTTTTCTCTTAATGGGGGTTCTGGGTATGGGTTTATATGGTTCCAATGAACCAACATTAAATTTTGAAACATCAGCCAATAAATCGTATCCTATGGCATTGGAAATACTGTTCTATTTTGGATTTCTTTTTGCTTATGCTGTCAAATTGCCGATTATACCCCTACATACATGGTTACCAGATACACATGGAGAAGCACATTATAGTACATGTATGCTTTTAGCCGGAATCCTATTAAAAATGGGAGCATACGGCTTGGTTCGGATCAATATGGAATTATTACCCCACGCCCATTCTATATTTTCCCCCTGGTTGATGATAGTAGGCGCAATTCAAATAATCTATGCAGCTTCAACATCTCCAGGCCAACGCAATTTAAAAAAGAGAATTGCTTATTCCTCTGTATCTCATATGGGTTTCATAATTATAGGAATTGGTTCCGTAACTGATATGGGACTCAACGGGGCTATTTTACAAATGATCTCTCATGGATTTATTGGTGCTGCACTTTTTTTCTTGGCAGGAACGAGTTACGATCGAATACGTCTTGTTTATCTCGACGAAATGGGAGGAATAGCTATTCCAATGCCAAAAATATTTACAATGTTCAGTAGCTTCTCGATGGCTTCTCTTGCATTGCCTGGAATGAGCGGTTTTGTTGCGGAATTGATAGTCTTTTTTGGACTAATTACGAGCCAAAAATATCTTTTAATGCCAAAAATACTAATAACTTTTGTAACCGCGATCGGAATGATATTAACTCCTATTTATTCATTATCTATGTTACGACAGATGTTCTATGGATATAAGCAATTTCATTCTCCAAATTATCATTTTTGGGATTCTGGACCGCGAGAACTATTTGTTTCAATCTGTATCTTTCTGCCCGTAATAGGTATTGGGGTTTATCCGGATTTAGTTCTCTCACTATCAATTGATAAGGTAGAAGCTGTTCTATCTAATTACTTTTATAGATAATTTTCATCAACATCAAATCAATAAGAAGACATATAAAAAAAAAGATAGAAAAAAGAATCATTTTTTTGATAGTTCGTTGTACAATGGACAATGAAACTTAAACCCAAATAAATATTTTTTCCTTCTTTTTTCTTTAAAGTAAAAAAAAATTATAATAATTTTTTTTTAATGTCGAAAAATATAATAATATAATTAAATTAGCTACTTGTGTAGCTTTTGAGAAGCGCTTCAATCAAATGAATATTGATTCAAACGCTTCTCAAAAACTCATACAAACTCTTGTTATCGATTCTATTTGTATGTACTGTGTATTGTATTCATAAGTTCTTTTATTCAATTTGATGTTAATATGAATGAACCATAACTATGCAGCCCTATTCCTAATAGATTTACTCCAAAATAGCATATCCAAATTATAAAAAATCCCATAGAAGCCACAATTGCAGAATTTGAGCCTTGCAAATTTTCATTTGTTCGAGTATGTAAATAAATTGCGAATATTGTCCAAGTAATAAATGCCCAAGTTTCTTTTGGGTCCCAACTCCAATATGATCCCCAAGCTTCATTAGCCCATACTGCTCCCGAAAGAATGCCGATGGTTAAAAATATAAATCCAAGACTAATGACACGAGAACTCCAACAATCCAGTTGCTGAATTAATTGATATCTGTGATAATTTTTAAACGAAATAAAACAATTGTTTTGTAAAACATTGCCTATTTCATTCACGTATTGGATTTTGCCAAAGGAAAAGGGACCAATCATTAAAAGATTGCTTTTATATTTCGAATCCATATTTTTTCGAAATGTAATGACTAGAAGAGCTACTGATAATAATGATCCACACAGAAGAGCTGCATAGCTCAATACCATCATACTTACATGCATCATTAACCACTGTGATTGTAGAGCAGGTACTAATATTGTGGATTGATGCATTTCAGTTAAAAGACCTGAAGTAGCAAAGCCTTGGGTAAAAATAGCACTTGGTGCAGTTATTGCATTGAAGTTTTTATGGTTCCTAAAATGGGGAGCCATATGAATAATGGAGAAACTCCATGAAAGGAACATTAATGATTCATATAAATCACTTAAGGGTAAATGTCCCGAATAAATCCAACGAATAACTAATAAGCCCGTTATACATAAAAAAGTGGCTACCATTCCTTTTTCCAACGAATCATATAGGCCGATGATTTCATCGTCTAATAAGCTCATCAAATAAATCGCGATTACAATTGAAACAATCGACAAAGAAATGTTTGTTAATATATGTTCTAAAGTTAAAAATATCATAAAAAATCCTAAAAAGGGGATGTCCTCCAACAAAAGAATGGAAACTCGGAATTGAATTCTATACATTACATTATAGGGGTTGTTCTAGTATTTATTTTACATTTTTCTAGTATTTTATTTTTTTATAAGATGCCGCTACTCGGACTCGAACCGAGATGCTCTAGCACTGCTTCCTAAGAGCAGCGTGTCTACCGATTTCACCATAGCGGCTTGCTCGAAATCATAATAGCTCATTCAGTGTCAATCGTCGAGGTTGAAGGAGGCAATTGAATGCAAAAAAACATTTTCAATATCGCTCAAATTCCTATTTGAACGTTCAATAATCATTAACTAAATTATAGTGTGGTTTAAGTGCTTATGGAATCGAATCGAAGAATTGCAACTCGATAGTTCTGTTCTCAATCTATGCCCATAACTTTTAAATTTTTTATACTCCGATGATTCATTTTTTTTTTTTTACTTGGTTTTTGAATTTTAATTATTGTAATAATGAAATGGTTGAAAATACCTCTATTTTAATAAATATCTTAGTTAATAAGTAAAATCAAATTAAGTAAGAACTTTTTGACATTGCCTTAATCTTTTCATTTGGCCAATTATAACTTATTTATACTTATTTAGTTTAAATATTTGAAATTCAAACAAGAATTGTAAATTCTATTTGAGTCCTTTTTTATATTATTTTATTTTCGAAATATATAAGAGCTGGTGAATCGGAAACAACTAAACAATTAATTAATAATAAATAAATTCTAAAAAGTTTTATTATGGAAGATACATATCAATATGCGTGGATCATACCCTTTGTTCCCCTTCCAGTTCCTATAGCAATAGGGTTGGGACTTCTCCTTGTTCCTTCGGCAACAAAAAATATTCGTCGTATATGGGCTTTTCCTAGTGTTTTATTACTAAGTCTTGTTATGATTTTTTCGGCCGATCTGTCTATTCGGCAAATAAATGGCAGTCCTATGTACCAATATGTAGTGTCTTGGACCATCAATAATGATTTTTCATTAGATTTTGGCCACTTAATAGATCCGCTTACTTCCATTATGTTAATATTAATTACTACTGTTGGGATAATGGTTCTTATTTATAGTGATAACTATATGTCTCATGATCGAGGCTATTTGAGATTTTTTGCTTATATGAGTTTTTTTAATGCTTCCATGCTGGGATTAGTTACTAGTTCCAATTTGATACAAATTTATATTTTTTGGGAATTAGTTGGAATGTGTTCCTATCTATTAATAGGGTTTTGGTTCACACGACCCCTTGCGGCAAGTGCTTGTCAAAAAGCCTTTGTAACTAATCGTGTAGGGGATTTTGGTTTATTTTTAGGAATCTTAGGTCTTTATTGGATAACAGGAAGTTTTGAATTTCGGGATTTGTTCGAAATAACCAATAATTTGGTTGATAATAATGAGACCAGTTCTTTATTTCTTATTTTGTGTGCTTTTCTATTATTTGTGGGTACCGTTGCTAAATCTGCGCAATTCCCCCTCCATGTATGGTTACCCGATGCCATGGAAGGTCCTACTCCTATTTCTGCTCTTATACATGCTGCTACTATGGTAGCAGCGGGAATTTTTCTTGTAGCTCGACTTTTTCCTCTTTTTACAGCTATACCTTCCATAATGAATATAATTTCTTTGGTGGGTATAATAACAATACTATTGGGAGCTACTTTGGCTCTTTCTCAAAGAGACATTAAAAGAAGCTTAGCCTATTCTACAATGTCTCAGCTGGGCTATATTATGTTAGCTTTAGGTATGGGGTCTTATCGAGCTGCTTTATTTCATTTAATCACACATGCCTATTCGAAAGCATTATTGTTTTTAGGATCTGGATCCATTATTCATTCAATGGAAACCATTGTTGGATATTCTCCAGATAAAAGCCAAAACATGGCTCTTATGGGCGGTTTAACAAAATATGTACCAATTACAAAAACTTCATTTTTATTAGGTACACTTTCTCTTTGCGGCATTCCACCCCTTGCTTGTTTTTGGTCGAAAGACGAAATTCTTAATGATAGTTGGTTGTATTCACCGATTTTCGCCATAATTGCTTGTTTCACGGCGGGATTAACCGCATTTTATATGTTTAGGATGTATTTACTCACCTTTGAGGGGCACTTAAACGTTAATTTTCAAAATTACAGTGGCAAAAAAAATAATGCGTTCTATTCAATATCTATATGGGGAAAAAGGGGGCCGGAACTGCTAAAAAATATTTGTATTTTTTCGACAATGAATAATAAAGAAAAGGCTTCTTTTCTTTCGAAAAAAGCATGTCCAATTGATGGTAATGGAGTACGGGATATGAGGCGGCCCTTTATTATTAATAATTTTGCCAATAAAAAAATTTCCACGTATCCTTATGAATCGGACAATACTATGTTATTACCACTTCTTTTATTGGTCTTATTTATTTTGTTCGTTGGATTCATCGGAATTCCTTTTGGTTATGAAGAGTCTGATATTTTATCAAGATGGTTAACCCCGTCGATAAACTTTCTACATTCAAATTCTAACAGTTCGTTTGATTGGTATGAATTTTTGATAAACGCAATTTTTTCGGTCAGTATAGCTTCTTTAGGAATATTTATAGCGTCCACTTTATATGGTCCTGCTTATTCCTATTTTCATAATTTTAACTTAATCAATTTATTTGTTAAAAGGGGGCCGCGTCGAA